AATGAAGTGCCTGAATAAAAGGATTACTATGATAGGGTAAATAATGTAAAATAAATATTACCTTCATTACATTTAATAGATTTAAACTATTCCTTAAAGTATCAAAAACTTTCGTGCATCATACACTTAAACGTAAAAAAAAGATCAGCTAAGTTTAAGCTAATGGGTTCATACCCCATAAATAGGATAATCCTTCTTTTTAATCTTATTTAATCCTTCAAAGATAATATTCTTAACCTGTTTAATCAGAGGAACTTTAATCTCCATCTCATCCAACTCTTGATTAGGAGTATGAATAGGATTAGAAGTTAATTTACTTTCATTTATTCCTTTAATAACTGATCAAAAAAACATTCTTACTACTGAAGCTTCATTAAAATATTTTTTAATCCAAGCTTTCGCTTCAGCAATTTTACTATTTTCAGTAATTTCTTCTTATTTCCTTTCCGAAATAAATTTCCAACTAAATATTGAATTTCCCAATTCAACCCTTATTAGATCAGCCTTGCTATTAAAAATGGGAGCAGCCCCCTTCCATTTTTGATTTCCAGGAACAATAGAAGGGTTGAATTGATGAAATTGTTTTATTTTAATAACATGGCAAAAAATTGCTCCTTTAATTCTTTTATCCTATACTATTCAACTAAATATATTTTTTACTTCCATTATAATCCTTTGTACTATTATTGGCTCCCTAGGAGGTCTTAATCAAACCTCATTACGAAAGTTGATAGCATATTCATCAATTAACCACTTAGGATGAATAATTGCAGCTTTAATAATAGGAGAGAATTTATGGATATTTTACTTCATAATATACACCTTCTTAAGTGCATCTATTGTTTTTCTATTCAATTGCTTTAATGTTTACCATATAAACCAAAATTTTCTCCTTATAAACCAAAACCCATTAATTAAATTCTTCCTATTTTCATCCTTACTATCATTAGGGGGTTTACCACCATTCCTGGGATTTTTACCAAAATGAATTATTATCCAAGCCATAAGAGATTCCATAAACTTTTTAACCATCATCATTATGGTTATAACAGCTCTAATCACATTATTCTTTTACCTTCGAATCACTTTCAGAGCTCTCTTACTTGTTTATGCTGAAACAAAATGAAATAAAAACCTTACATTTGACTACACATTATTTCCAAGACTAATTCTTCTAGCATCAATTTCAACATTAGGACTAACACTCACCACTTTATTTTACTTAACCTTATAAATAAGGTTTTAAGTTAAAATAAACTAATAGCCTTCAAAGCTATAAATAAACGAGTCCTTTTAAACCTTAGTAGGGTTACTACGCCTTCAGAATTGCAGTCTGACATCAAAATCCTTGACTATAAGGTTAGTTGGCAAAGGGGTAAAAAACCCGTAAATAAATTTACAGTTTATCGCCTATTACTCAGCCACTTTACCGTATAAATGACTGTTCTCAACTAATCATAAGGACATTGGAACATTATACTTCATTTTTGGAGCATGGGCTGGAATAGTGGGTACTTCCCTAAGTTTATTAATCCGAGCTGAACTAGGACAACCAGGATATTTAATTGGAGACGATCAAATCTATAATGTCATCGTCACAGCCCACGCATTTGTAATAATTTTCTTTATAGTTATACCTATTATAATTGGGGGATTTGGAAATTGATTAGTTCCACTAATATTAATAGCACCAGATATAGCATTTCCACGAATAAACAATATAAGTTTTTGATTACTCCCACCATCACTAACCCTTCTCCTAGCTAGCAGCTTAGTGGAAAATGGAGCAGGCACTGGTTGAACAGTTTACCCCCCCCTCTCTGCAGGAATTGCCCATGCAGGGGCCTCAGTCGATTTAGCAATCTTCTCTCTCCACCTTGCAGGTGTTTCATCTATTTTAGGAGCAGTAAACTTTATTACTACAACAATTAATATACGAGCACCAGGAATATCATTTGATCAAACACCTTTATTTGTATGAGCAGTAGGTATTACTGCCTTATTACTCCTCCTATCTCTTCCTGTATTAGCAGGGGCCATTACAATACTATTAACAGATCGTAATCTAAACACCTCATTCTTCGATCCAGCAGGTGGGGGTGATCCTATTCTATATCAACATTTATTTTGATTCTTTGGTCATCCTGAAGTTTATATTCTTATTTTACCCGGATTTGGAATAATTTCCCACATTATTAGACAAGAAAGAGGAAAAAAGGAAGCATTTGGAACCCTAGGAATAATTTATGCAATACTAGCTATTGGCCTATTAGGATTTGTTGTATGAGCACATCATATATTCACTGTAGGTATGGATGTAGATACACGAGCCTACTTTACCTCAGCAACAATAATTATTGCTGTACCCACTGGAATTAAAATCTTTAGTTGATTAGCAACTCTTCATGGAACTCAACTAAATTATAGTCCCTCTTTACTTTGAGCTTTAGGATTTGTATTCCTATTTACTATTGGGGGTCTAACAGGAGTTGTTCTTGCTAATTCATCGATTGACATCATTCTTCATGATACATATTATGTAGTAGCACACTTCCACTATGTTCTTTCTATAGGAGCAGTATTTGCCATTATAGCCGGATTTATTCAATGATACCCATTATTTACCGGTTTAAGCTTAAACAACAAATGACTTAAAATCCAATTTGTAACTATATTTATTGGTGTAAACTTAACTTTCTTCCCTCAGCACTTCTTAGGTCTTGCTGGGATACCTCGGCGATACTCAGATTATCCAGATTCTTACACAGCCTGAAACATCGTATCAAGACTAGGTTCAACAATTTCATTTATTGGAATCTTAATACTAATCTTCATTATATGAGAAAGCATAATTTCACAACGAACAGTACTTTATCCTTTAAATATAGTAAGTTCATCAGAATGATATCAAGAGTTACCTCCAGCTGAACACTGTTACTCAGAATTACCCATATTAATTAACAACTTCTAATATGGCAGATAAATGCAGTAGACTTAAGTTCTACACATAAAGTTATAAACTTTTATTAGGACCAAAATGGCCACATGATCAGATTTAAATTTACAAAACAGAGTAACTCCTTTAATAGAACAATTAACCTTTTTCCACGATCACGCCCTAATAATTCTCCTAATTATTACTATTCTTGTTGCTTACATTATAGGATCATTATTTTTTAATAAATTTACCCACCGATACTTATTAGAAGGTCAAACTATTGAAGTTATTTGAACTATTCTTCCTGCTGTAACATTAATCTTCATTGCCCTACCCTCCCTCCGACTCCTTTATCTTCTTGATGAATCAATAGATCCTATAATTACAATAAAAACCGTTGGACATCAATGATACTGAAGTTACGAATATTCTGACTTCCAAACCCCCTACGAATTTGACTCATATATAATCCCCTATAATGAAATAACAAATAATGGATTTCGACTTCTTGATGTAGACAATCGAATTATCCTCCCAATAAATACACAAATCCGTATACTAATTACTGCCGCTGATGTTTTACATTCTTGAACAGTTCCAGCCTTAGGTGTAAAGGTGGATGCCACACCTGGCCGATTAAATCAAATTAATTTTTTCATAAGTCGACCAGGACTATTCTTTGGACAGTGTTCAGAAATTTGTGGGGCAAACCACAGTTTTATACCCATCGTTATTGAAAGAGTTAACACTAAGACATTCATTAAAAGAATTATAAATATTCTTAATACCTCACTAGATGACTGAATGTAAGTAATGGTCTCTTAAACCATTTTATAGTAATTAACAACTACTTCTAGTGAAGAAATTAGTTAAAAAAATAACATTAATATGTCATATTAAAATTATTAATAAATTAATATTTCTTTATTCCACAAATAGCTCCCATAAGATGATTAATTTTATTTATAATATTTTCATTATCATTAATACTTTTTACAACTATAAATTATCCACATTCACCTTTTGCTGACTCAACTACTAGAGCCTCAAAAACTATAACTTCTCTATCATTATTCTGAAAATGATAACAAACTTATTTTCAGTTTTTGACCCTTCCACAACTATTATAAATTTACCTTTAAATTGAATAAGAACTATTCTTGGTATCCTTATTTTACCAGTAACTTTTTGATTTTTACCCTCACGATTTAATTATATTTGATACACTATTGTAAATACTCTACACAAAGAATTTAAAACATTGATTGGTCCTTCAAATCAAGGAAGAACATTTCTATTTATTTCACTATTTACACTAATATTATTTAATAATTTCTTAGGATTATTCCCATATATTTTTACTAGAACAAGCCATTTAACAATAACTTTAACTTTAGCTTTACCCTTATGACTAAGCTTTATAATTTATGGATGATTTAATCACACTCAACATATATTTGCTCACTTAGTTCCTCAAGGAACTCCACCAATTTTAATACCTTTTATAGTTTGTATTGAAACTATTAGTAATATAATTCGCCCAGGAACCCTCGCTGTACGATTAGCAGCCAACATAATTGCAGGACATCTCTTATTAACACTATTAGGTAATACAGGCCCTGCTTTATCATCGTCAATAATCTCTCTCCTTATTATCACTCAATTAGCCTTATTAACATTAGAGTGTGCAGTTGCCGTGATTCAATCATATGTATTCGCTATTTTAGTAACATTATATTCAAGAGAAGTAAATTAATTATGGCAACACACTCTAATCACCCCTATCATCTTGTAGATCCTAGACCTTGACCTTTAACAGGTGCAATTGGAGCATTAACATTAACCAGAGGTATAGTTAAATGATTTCATCAGTTCAATATTTCCCTATTAATATTAGGAATTCTAATCTTAATTTTAACAACAATTCAATGATGACGAGATATTACACGAGAGGGGACATATCAAGGATTACATACCCTTCCAGTTACCTACGGTTTACGATGAGGAATAATCTTATTTATTTTATCAGAAGTATTTTTCTTTCTTTCATTCTTCTGAGCCTTCTTTCACAGAAGCCTTTCCCCCACTATTGAATTAGGTGTAATATGACCACCTTCCGGTATTCAACCCTTTAATCCATTACAAATTCCACTTCTAAATACTAGAATTCTACTAGCATCAGGAGTAACTGTAACCTGAGCACACCATGGGCTAATAGAAAGAAATTATAGTCAAACAACACAGGGATTATTCTTCACCGTAATGCTAGGAATTTACTTTACAATCCTTCAGGCCTACGAATATATTGAAGCTCCATTTACTATCGCTGATTCTACCTATGGATCAACATTCTTCATAGCAACAGGATTCCACGGATTACATGTAATTATCGGAACAACATTCTTAGTTATTTGCTTTTTCCGACATTTAATAGCTCATTTTTCACCTATTCACCATTTTGGATTTGAAGCAGCCGCATGATATTGACATTTCGTCGATGTTGTATGATTATTTTTATATATCACCATTTACTGATGAGGTAGATATTTATTTAGTATATAAGTACATTTGACTTCCAATCAAAAAGCTTGATTTTATCAAAATAAATAATTTGACTTATATTTTCTATAGCGACAATCCTCTTTATACTTTCCCTTATCGTGATAATATTAGCTACAATTTTAGGGAAAAAATCCATTAATGATCGTGAAAAAAATTCCCCCTTTGAATGTGGATTTGACCCTAAAAGATCAGCCCGATTACCTTTCTCCTTACGATTTTATCTAATCGCAATTATCTTCTTAATTTTTGATGTAGAAATTGCCTTATTATTACCAATAACCATTTTAATATTTTCCTCCAATATTTTATCTTGAACATTAGTTAGTATAATCTTCCTATTAATTCTATTAGTAGGACTATTTCATGAATGAAAGCAAGGAGCGCTTGAATGAGCCTTTTAAAATTATTAAGGGGTTGTAGTTAACAATAACATTTGAATTGCACTCAAAAAGTACTGACACTAGTCTACCTTAGTAGAAATTTGGTGGCCTTGGGGGGGGGGGGTTGCTGCATTGTTTCACATCCCTTTTTTATCAAAAATATAAAAATAAGAAGCAAATTTATGCATTCAGTTTCGACCTGACATTTGATGATTCCATCCTTATTTACCAAAGAATGTAAAATAATTAGTAATAAATTAATTGAAACCAAAGATAGAGGTATATTACTGTTAATAATATTATTGAATTTATTCCAATTAAAAGAAATGTGTAATTCAAATAAAAGCTGCTAACTTTATATTTTAACGGTTTAATTCCGTTAACATTTCTATTTATATAGTTTAAAATAAAACAATACATTTTCATTGTATAAATAATAACTTTATTTATAAATATCTAAGAATAAATAAATTTCCCTAACATCTTCAATGTTATACTCTATATAAGCTACTTAGATAAAATATCATTAAAACCAATACAAAAATTCAAAACAAAAAACCAATTAAATACACCTTTAAACTATTATTTTGTCACCACTGAACATTTATAGAATATTTAACTGATCAATTATGAAATATTTGACCTCCCCAATCTTCTCTTCACCCTTGATCAAATCTCTTATAAATTTGTTGACTTAATAATAAGGGATAAAAATTAATAACATAAGTAGAAAGAAAAGGTATAAATCACATTGAACCTATAAAAGAAAATTCTCTATAATAATTTAATGACTGTAAACTATAAGACAACTCCATCTTTGATAATTCATATCCCACTCAGCCCCCTAATCCTCTAACTAACAAAACTAATAATTTTAACATTAAAGGTAAACAAATCATTATTGGAGAAGGGAAAATTAATCAACTTAATATACATCCCCCCCAAATCGCCATAACTATTAAAGTCAATATCCCTCGTAATATAATTCATCCTTCATCATTCAAAGAATGAGAGGGAAAAAAATTAAAATCTCCTACTATAGAATAATAAACTAATCGTAAAGAATAACATACAGTTAAACCTGTAGAAAAAAAAAAAAGAAAAAAACTAAATATATTTAAGATAGATAAAGAACTAATTTCCAAAATTAAATCCTTTGAATAAAATCCAGCTAAAAAAGGTATACCACATAAAGCCAAGTTAGAAACATGAAAACATATAGAAGTTAAAGGCATTTGTTGACAAAGACCCCCCATATACCGAATATCTTGACAATTATTTATATTATGAATAATAGACCCAGCACATATAAATAATAATGCTTTAAATAATGCATGAGTTAGTAAATGAAAAAATGCTAATTTAGGATAGCCGACAGCTAAAATTCTTATTATTAATCCTAACTGTCTAAGGGTTGATAAAGCAATAATCTTCTTTAAATCAAACTCAAAATTAGCTCCTAACCCTGCTATAAACATAGTTAAACCTGAAATTAATAATAAAAACACCCCTACATTATTAAAAGTAATAATAAAGTTAAACCGAATTAATAAATAAACACCAGCAGTAACAAGTGTTGAAGAATGAACTAGTGCTGAAACGGGTGTAGGTGCAGCTATAGCTGCTGGTAGTCAAGAAGAAAATGGTAACTGAGCACTTTTAGTTATAGCCGCTAATACTACTAAAATACCAATAATCTGTATAGCCAGGGAATTCTTAGAGGCCTCTAAATAATATACATAATTTCAACTTCCAAAATTTAATATTCATGCAATTGCTATTAATAATGCCACATCACCAATACGATTAGATAAAGCTGTTAATATACCCGCATTATAAGACTTAACATTCTGATAATAAATAACTAAGCAATATGATACTAATCCTAATCCATCTCAACCTAATAAGATTCTAATTAAATTTGGTCTAATAATCAAAAATATTATTGATAATACAAATATTAATACCAAAATAATAAAACGATTAATATAAATATCTCCATATATATATTCATCTCTATAATAAATCACCAACGAAGAAATAAATAATACAAATCTCATAAATATTAATGATATTCAATCAAAAAGAAAAGTCATAACAATAGATGAACTATTTAAATTAAATAACTCCCATTCAATGAATACTACTATATCATAAAAAATATAGAATATTCCCAATACTATTAACATAAATGAAATCATTATCAAAAACACAAAACTTAATAAACAAATAGATATAGATCATAAAATAATCTAAGGTAATATATACTTCTTTGACACCACAAATCAATATTTTTATTTAAACTACTTAAATATAATCATAAAATACATATATCCCCCCGTAAAACAAGAATATTTAAAGGTAATCAATGTAGTAATAATAATAAATATTCACGAGTATAACCTATTGAACAAGAATATAAACCTGAATAAATAGAACCATGTTGACTATAAGAATATATATATAAAGTATAAGCTGCACTAAAAAATGAGATTAACATCAACATAATTATAGATAATCCAGATCATATCACCAAACTATTTAAAAGTCCAATTTCCCCTATTAAATTTAAAGAGGGGGGAGCTGCCATATTAGAAGATCTTAGTAAAAATCATCATATCGCCATAGAAGGTATAAAATTTATTAACCCCTTATTAATGAATAATCTTCGTCTACCTAACCGTTCATAAGAAATATTTGCTAAAGCAAATAAACCTGAAGAACATAAACCGTGAGCAATTATCAACGTATAAGTTCTTATAAATCCCCACCCTGTTATCGTTATAAGACCTCCCAGAGCTATTCCTATATGAACAACAGAAGAATAAGCAATTAAAGCCTTTAAATCTATTTGCCGTAAACATATTAATCTGACTAAAAATCCACCAATTAAACTAATACCAATCCAAATAAAGTTAAACCTTATACCTAATCTAATTAATATTAAATAAACACGTAACAAACCATAACCCCCTAATTTTAACAAAACACCCGCTAAAATTATAGAACCAGAAACTGGGGCTTCAACATGAGCCCTTGGTAGTCATAAATGTACCAAAAATATAGGTGTTTTAATTAAAAAGGCTAAAATTATTCTTAAATATACTAACGAGCTTGTAAAACCAATATCTTCTATAAACATAAAATATAAAGTCCCATAAAAACCATAAATTCAAAGTAAACTTACCAATAAAGGTAAAGAACCTAATAAAGTATAAAACAATAAATAAATACCAGCTTGCAATCGTTCAGGTTGATACCCTCAACCCATAATTAATAATAAAGTAGGAATTAAACTAGCCTCAAAAAACAAGTAAAAAGAAAAAAGTCTAGATCTTCTAAATGTACAAAACAAAAACAACAATAATAAAATAACCAAACACAAAAATCCATCTTCATAATAATAAAAACGCTTAACAGATTCACTAGCCATAATCATTAAACCACAAACTCAAATTCTCAAAATAATTAATCCATAAGATAGAACATCAACAAAAAAATTATAACCAACATATCTAGGAAAAGGAAAAATAACCAAAATAAATATAAATAAAAACCCCATAAAAAATAGTAATGATTGAACCAACCACCAAGAATTTTTCCTAAAACCTAAAGGGATTAAAAATAATAGTATAAAAATAAATTTTAACATTGCAAAATTCTAAAAGTTTGAAAAAAATCATTACCGTGTGTGCGAATTATAGATACTAAAATCGATAAACCCAAAGCCCCTTCACAAACTGAAAAGGTAAGAAATACTATACTAAAGTATAGCTCAACTTCAAAATAATTAAATAATAAAAATAAACTATAAAATAAACTTAATACAATAAATTCTAAGGACAACAATATAACCAACAAGTGCTTACGATTAGAACAAAATCCCCAAGCACCACTAAAAAGTATAACAACTGCTACCAATCAATATGTCATTCCTATCATTAGTTTTAGTAGTTTAAATAAAACACTGGTCTTGTAAATCAGAAATAAGATATACTTCTAAAACTCAGAGGAAAGATTTGTCTTATCATTAATCTCCAAAATTAATATTTTTTTTAAAAAAAATTAAACTATCCCCTGCATATTAAACTTAAATATCATTATATTAAATGTATTCAATAGACTTATATTTACCCAAATTAATCACCCTTTAGCTATAACTCTTATTATTATTATCCAAACACTATTAGTAGCCCTCTCTACAGGATTAAGAACTTCATCATTCTGATTTTCTTATATCCTATTTCTTGTATTTCTAGGTGGAATATTAGTACTATTTATTTATATTTCAAGACTAGCATCAAATGAATTATTCTCTATTCCAATTAAATATTTACTTATTATAGGAATATTAATTTCTTTTTTCTTCATTTTATCTTTAAGAATTGATTATACATATCAACCAAATCTTAGAAGAGATATAATAACATCCAGTAATTTCCTTATTTCGCCTTCTTCAAATAACTCAAACAATCTTCTTATAAAATTATATAACAATCCCACAAACTATATTACTCTAATATTAGTATCTTATCTTCTATTAACCCTAATTGTCATCGTAAAAATTACAAACATCTTCTTTGGTCCCTTACGACAAAGAAACTAATGAATAAACCCATACGTACAGCTCATCCTCTATTTAAAATTGCCAACAATGCTTTAGTAGATCTACCAGCACCTACAAATATTTCAGCTTGATGAAATTTCGGATCCTTACTAGGGTTATGTTTAATAGTCCAAATTTTAACAGGTTTATTCTTAGCAATACATTATACCGCCCATATTGATCTAGCATTCTCTAGTGTTACTCACATTTGTCGTGATGTAAATTACGGGTGATTTTTACGAACTCTTCATGCTAACGGAGCATCATTTTTCTTTATTTGTTTATATTTACATGCAGGACGGGGAATCTACTATGGATCATATAATTATTTACACACCTGAATAACCGGTGTAATCATTATATTCTTAGTTATAGGAACAGCTTTTATAGGATATGTATTACCTTGAGGTCAAATATCATTTTGAGGGGCCACAGTAATTACAAATTTACTTTCAGCTGTTCCCTACTTAGGCACAGATTTAGTACAATGAGTATGAGGTGGATTCGCTGTTGATAATGCCACCTTAACACGATTTTTCACCTTCCATTTTGTCCTTCCCTTTATTGTAGCGGCAATAGTAATAATTCACCTCCTATTTTTACATCAAACAGGATCCAATAATCCCCTAGGATTAAATAGAAATGTAGATAAAATCCCCTTTCACCCTTACTTTACATTTAAAGACATTTTTGGATTCATTATCATAATTATATTTTTAGTAATACTTACCCTTCTGGAACCTTATATACTTGGAGATCCAGACAATTTTACACCAGCAAACCCCCTTGTAACTCCAGTTCATATTCAACCAGAATGATATTTCCTATTTGCATATGCAATCTTACGATCAATTCCAAATAAACTTGGTGGTGTCATTGCCCTTGTTATATCCATTGCAATTTTAATAATTTTACCTTTTTACAATAAACATAATTTCCGTAGAAATCAATTTTATCCAATTAATCAATTTTTATTTTGATCAATAACTTCAATTGTCATATTATTAACATGAATTGGAGCACGACCAGTAGAAGACCCTTATATTTTAACAGGGCAAATTTTAACGGTTCTATATTTCTCTTATTATTTAATTAACCCAGTTATTCTTAATCTATGAGACAATTTAACTAATTAGTTAAAAAGCTTTATGAAAGCATATGTTTTGAAAACATAAGACAGAAGTTTAAATCTTCTATTAACTTAACTTTATTACTAAAATTTTTACATTAAACCAAAAAAGAAAAAATTATAATCCTTAAACCCAAAAAAAATAATAAATAATTTAAAGACAAAGGTAAATATCTCCTCCAAGCCAAATACATCAATTTATCATACCGAAAGCGAGGTAATGTACCACGAACTCAAATAAAAAAGAATGATAAAATTACCAACATCAAAAAAAATATAATTGATAGAACCTTTCCACCTAAGAAAATAACACAAAAAAGTATTCTTATAAATAAAATTCTAGCATACTCCGCCAAAAAGATTAGGGCAAAACCCCCTCCTCTATATTCAACATTAAATCCTGAAACTAACTCAGATTCACCTTCAGCAAAATCAAAGGGAGTTCGATTAGTTTCAGCTAAACATGAGCTAAATCAAGCCAACATTAAAGGAAAGGAGATAAATATAAATCAAATATAATTTTGATACCTCATAAAATCCAATAAACAATAACTATCAATTAAAAACACAAAAGATAATAAAATTAATGCCAATCTTACTTCATAAGAAATTGTCTGAGCGACAGCTCGTAAACCCCCCAATAATGCATAATTAGAATTAGAAGATCAACCAGCAATTATCACTGTATAAACCCCCATTCTTGTACAGGCAAGAAAAAATAATAAAGCCAAATTAAATGAAATTAATATTGTAAAAAAGGGAAAAACTATTCACAACAACAATGCCAAAAACAATCTCATTACCGGAGAAAAATAATATAAAAAAAAATTAGATATTATAGGTATAGTAGACTCCTTAGAAAACAATTTAATAGCATCAGCAAAGGGTTGAGGTAAACCTGCTACACCAACTTTATTAGGTCCCTTTCGAATTTGAATATAACCTAAAATTTTACGTTCTAATAATGTTAAAAAGGCTACCCCAATTAATACACAAACAATTATAATTAATGTACCAATAATTGTTGAAATCAACTCAACTCACACTACTACTTGTAATAATAATTACATTATTGAATTCTAAATTCAATGCACTTTTCTGCCAAAATAGTCGTATTAATATTAAACCATTACAAAAAATATTTTTCATATCTGGTCCTTTCGTACTAAGATATTCTAAATTAATAAAGATAGAAACCGACCTGGCTCACGCCGGTCTGAACTCAGATCATGTAAGAATTTAAAGGTCGAACAGACCTATTAACTAAAACTTTGCACCCAGTCATTTTCTTAGTCCAACATCGAGGTCGCAATCTCTTCTTTCGATATGTACTCTCAAGTAAAATTACGCTGTTATCCCTAAGGTAACTTTATCTTATAATCACTAATATTGGATCATTCTTCCGTAAATCAACGTCTCTTAAATAGATGAAAAGTTAATTATATTTTCATGTCACCCCAACATAATATAATCTATAATTTACAAGAACCCGTCTAAAATTGCAAATATATAATTATATAAAGCTCTATAGGGTCTTCTCGTCCCTTATTAATATTTAAGTTTTTTAACTTAAAAAATAAATTCAACCAATTGTCTTGAGACAGTTAATACCTCGTCAAACCATTCATTCTAGCCTTCAATTAAAAAACTAATGATTATGCTACCTTTGCACGGTCAAAATACCGCGGCCCTTTAAGTTTCCTCAGTGGGCAGGCCCGACTTTAAATTATACACAAAAAGACATGTTTTTGTTAAACAGGCGAGCATTGAGTTTTGCCGAATTCCTTAATACAAATTATCAATAAAAAAATTCTTCACACCACACATATAAATCAATATATTTACTAATTTTATCATTATTATAAACATTTAACAATTAAATACTTCATTTTAATAAACAAATTAAAAATTTTATAAAATCATTCAATCAACTTATAATAATTTATAACAATTTTACTATTAATAGCTAATTTAAAGCCTATAACCAAATAACTTCTTATAAAATTTATAATTAATAATACAGAGCTAATCCCCTATAATATTATTTTAACTTAATGACACCTTTAATAATTAATTAAATTATTACTAAATTAAACTGAATTAAATTCATCTCTTAAAAAACCAGATACCCTAAAAACCGATAATATTTCACCACTAATATACAATTATTAATAATTATACAACATTAACTAAATTAATATATTAACTCTTTTTAATTCGGGAAAAATATATCCATATTATAAAATTAATAAACCCTGATACACAAGGTACAATAAACAATTTACTTTTTCATAAATAACATTTTCTTTTATTTCAACATCCCTTTACAGTACTAATTAACTATCACAAAATTAATCTTTTCTAATAATTATACTAAAACTTTTAAAAAAAATAAAATTACTTTTTTAAAAAAAAACAATATTAAATCTTAAACAAACTAAATAAATTTCTACTTCATCAAAAATATTAGATTCGCACTAATTTCCTTTCAATGTAAATGAAATGCTTAACTATAAGCTTTATTTTGTCATTCTAGATACACTTTCCAGTACATCTACTTTGTTACGACTTATCTCACCTTAAAATGAGAGCGACGGGCGATGTGTGCATGCTTTAGAGCTACAATCATATTATTATAATATAAAAATATTACTTTCAAATCCACCTTCAAATATATATTTCAATATACTATCCATATAAATATATTTATTGTAATCCATCTCCTACTTAATCATAAGCTGCACCTTGACCTGACATATCTTCTTCTTGACCTCTTTTCAGTCTTCCTGAATTCCAGAAAATTTCTTCCCTTTTAAGATATTCTTATGACGGCGGTATACAAGCTGAAATTACAAAATCAAGTTAAATCTAATGTGTATTATCCATTACAGAACAGATTCCTCTGAAAAGACTAAAACACCGCCAAATTCTTTGAGTTTCAAGACCTTAACTCTTACTACTCTGATAATTTTTTTTTACATTCAAAATAATAGGGTATCTAATCCTAGTTTAAATTTTGAATTTCAAAGCTTCAATATACTATAAAACACTATTTCCTTTATAATATTCTACCCCCAAAAAAAAATTAAATGTTTATGCTAATCAATTCAACTTCTATACCAATAATGTTTATTTAAATTCTAAGTCTAACCGCGGCAGCTGGCACAATTTTAGCCAATCATATACCAAATTACTAACTCCAAATGTCTTTGATTACTAATATCAAATACTGAGAATAACTTATTTTACCATTAAGATAACATAATAACTCACATAAATTTTCATATAAACTATTCGGAAAAATAAACCCTTAAACAAGAATAAAACTTTACTAAATTTCACAACCGCATCAGGGGACCTAATAATTATATTATCAATATTTAATAAGAAAATTACATTACATGTAGTATAGGTTAGTAAATTTCCTCAATACACTTAATTTCTACAAAAAAATTAATTTCAAAAAGGAAACAATCTATAATAAAATTACATTACATGTAACATAAATTGGTAATTCCTTACCTACGATTTTCTAAAAATCAACAAATATAACTTCCAGATTTCTTTAATTTTCCTACTTCCAAAAAATATATTTTCCAGTAATTAAAATAAATTTATATTACATGTAACATAAATTGGTAGTTTCTCACTTACAAAGATTCCTACCGAAGTTTTTTAGCCCCAAAAAACTTCAGAAGATAATTTACTATGAAACTTATAAGAAAAGGTTCAAATTTTCCATGTTCCCATCAATATACGTTAATAAACATCAAATGTTCTCTATCGATAGATATATTTTTTTTTTTTTTTTTTAACATGATTTAATCCCCCCATATATACCATATATACTGTAAATGTATATTAACATCTTATAAATATATTATTGTATATATATATATAAAAATGAGCCCTATAATGTTAGAAATATTTTAAAGATTCTTTTTTCTATAAAATTCCTAATAAATTTTAATATGTTAGAAGTATCTGTTGTAATTAAATAAGCACTTATTATCTAATATTCCATATATGATCTTATAATAATATACATATATATATATAATATATTTATTATTGTATCTGACATTTTCGTGGCTTAATTTTACCTTGAACATTTCAAAAATGACCTTATTTTTTTCGTCTTAAGGATTTTATCACAAGGCAAAAAAAAAAAATTTCGAAAAATGCACAAATTTTACAAAAATTGCAAAAAATAAAAATCTGAAAACCACAAAAAGTTAAACTTACTAGATTAATTTAACTTAATTTCCTATACAATTTTTCCTTCAAACTTTCATTATATTCTCAAAAATATCCTAAATCTCTTAATTTTTCAAAGTGTACTAATTTTTATACCCCAAAAAATTTAAAATGAATTCTAAAAAAATTCATAATTAAACTGAACCATAATGAATAAAATTTTTATATAAAAATTTAGACAACA